TCGTCACCGTACCTTTTCAATGAAAGAAGACAAGGTATATGCTTCCCAAAAAGCAAGAGCAGATTCTGTGCATCAATTCCTTGCCAATGGCTCGCTTCGAAAGAAAGAACTCTTCTTTACACAATTCTCAGTCATATTCAATCTCGAAAGACCTGCGTCACTTCTTCCCTGTTCCCGCCTTAGGAACACTCACTTCCGTCGACGAGAAGGGAAAGGAGGCACTCACTGAGGCGACAATCCCATAAAGGAAGGGGTCCAATCTGCATGTGTTAAGCACCGCGCATTTAAGAGAAGCTAGCGTCCGATTCCATGCTTCCCTATGCTATAGAATCGCGGACGATGTCGATGCATACGGACGATCTCTTGCCGCTGTTGGAGAAGGAGCTGGGATCTTATCCGCTTCGGAGGTTGGAGGAGCAATAGGGGAATCAGCTGGTATTGAATCTTCCTCTAACAATTTCTTTTTTTTCATGGACATCTGATATTCATTTTTAAACCAAACAAGGATCTGACTCAATTCAATAGAAACTTCACTTCTACCCTGTGTGGTATTTATTGTATTGGAGCTTAGGCCACTCGAACGCGTCTTTTTAGCAGCTTTCATCTTAGCCTTGAAGGAAGGAAGTCAGGCGCTCATCTCAGGGACATGCCCTGAATCAACTGCTGGTGGAAGATTTGATGGAGGACAACTAGGCTCTTAGGCAGCTATTGAATCCGCCCCGAACACTTTCTGACAGCGTCCGGCTTTGCTTGATTAGGGATTAGGCTTAGGAAGAATAAAGAGAAGATGCGGCTGCTTGAGAAGGGGAGTTAGGAGGAATGCGCTCTTAAAGAAATGCCACTAGTAGTAATAAAGAGGCTTAGCAATCATTCGAAAGTAAAGGACTTATGCTTAGTTAAGACTAACTTTCTTTTATTAATCGGTAGGGAAATTCCTTTTTTGGGAAGTCCAGACATGAATAAAGCAATGAAGGAAGCGTGGCGAATTCATTTAGATACCGAATCTACTGCCCTAGAAAGGGCTTTCTCCCTCAATCAAGGCTGTTCAGAAAGTCCTTAGGTTCGGTTAAATCTGGGATGGACGGCTTTGGCAGGCATGGATGAATTGCTTATAGTAAGGTAGAAGGGGATAAAGATTCTTTCTTCTAAGCTTGAAAGCCGAATATCTCTTTTCTCTCCCGAAGCAACTGCCTAAGGAAAGAGGAAAAGCCTTGAATAGGCACTGGCATCTCCATCGAAGCTTTGGGACGAAGCTGTAGTGGATGTGAACTCTTTTCTAGGGTTTGCCATTCCGGTGAGAGAGTTAAGATAGTAAGCGTATGAAGAAGAGTTCATAGGCGGATCGAACTCCATGCAAGGGTGGTAAGGCATTACGCTGTGGCATTCGACTTTCTTGCTATCCTCTCTGAAGGAAGGCTCAAAGGCAAGTCAGCGGTAAGGTATCTAGAATAGATAGATTCTCTCCGACAAAAAGACGATCTTTTCATGCTTGAAATTGAAAGAGAGAAGGAGCCCTATCAGTCCCCTAAAAACAAGATTTTCCCTAGTCTAATCGTGCCGCTTGAATCAAAGCTTCAATAAGCGCGGGTTCTTTCCCTTAGTAGATCTTGCTCTCGGGTGAAGTCCTTATACTTGGCTTGGCCACTCTATCACTTGGGCTGGGATCGCTTCGCACCTAAATTCATTTCCCGTTCTCCGGGTATTGACTACTCTATGGCTATTACGCTTTTTCCTTCAACGGAAAGAGTACCAGAGTTCAAAGCATCATAAGAGCAAACCGAACAAGCAAGAGACAAGAGCTTCTTCTCGGCATCCTTAAGAAGTAGATTCCCTTTCTGGGCTACTTGACTACGCTATTATTGTGAAAACATCAGGCACATTAAGAAGTTTTTCTCTAGCCTTGAGGCGGTTCAAGTACTTGAATGGGAGTTCCTGGTATGACCTCCTAAAGTCAAAGTAAAGAATTTTTATCCTCGGAGTCAATCGCTTCCTTAAGCCCGGGAAAGAAGAATCCCAGTCGAGGGCCCTATTCCTACTGACTTTGCAGCGCTTACTCTAAGAGCGGCAACAGAAAGAGCTGTAACTCATACTCATACTGTCACAGAAAACAACAGGTTGAGCTCCTACTCTCACTGCGGTTACGAAGACAGCAACGGTCAAACAAGGAGCACAAGAGTTCTTAGTCATCCAACAACGGTTACTGGAAAAGACTAGAACAGGAGGGTCATCAGTCCCAGAGCTCCTTTTCTTGCTAACTAGTTGTCCAATAACTATGCCAGTGGCTTGTCTTATTCCTTATACTATTGGATTCACTCTAGCTGCCTATTCAATAGCAATTGATCTAAAAAGTCCCACAGCGGATTCAATGGCTGTCTATTCTAGCTCGGATTCTGAGCCCTATGAATGTGCATCTTCTTCTCTGTGGGTGGGGGATATCTAAACTATTGATCCTTCCTCTCTAGCAGCATCTTTCTTTGTCCACTTCTCTTACTTACGAAGCATTCCATTCCTCTTTAAAACAATTCCTCAAAGACCGGATAAGGCGCAAAGAGACCCTCTATAGATGCCTAATAGCCTATTATCGTATCGAAAAGCCTCAGAAAGGGTTTACGACAAGAGAGATTCGAATTCGATAGCAGCTACTTCTGTCCATGTAAACTATTGATTAACGTTTTAAGACCTGTAAGACAGCAAAAAGAGGATATTCCCATAAGAAAGGAAAAGGAAATGGGGATTCAAACCCATCAACTCTCACTCTTTGCTTTGGTTTTTTCTTCCTTAATCAGAACAGAAAAGGCGAATCCAGGGCAATTGAATTTGCATGCTTAGCAGACTCATAAGTGGAAAATATTATATATATATTAACATCTCCTGTATGAGTAATATATGCTTTTTACCCATTAGGCCTTAAGCCTTGAGAGAAAGTACGTGTGCACCGAGGGAATGGCTAGTCAGGTATGAACTCACTTATTGCAACCGGTCTTCCTGATCGATCGGCTTAGGAGGCCAAATCTCATCTTACCTTGTCCCAGTTTGGCCTTGCTTGGCGGTTCCGGAAAAGGAAGCAAGGTGGGAATATTTCTTTAATTTAAAGTGGACCAGAAAGAAAAGAGCATATTTAAATAAGCAAATATTTGATCTAAAGTAAAGCCAAGGGCGTAAGCCAATCCGAAGCAAGTAATTTCTGAAGCAATGGTGCTAGGGCGCAGGAGCAGGGAAATATCTAATCTAAGCCAATACCTTTACGGTGGGTGGGAAAGCAGGAGGGGGTCCCAGTGGTTTGAGTAACTGGCCTCTAAGGTTAGCGAGGTTCCTTCTATGGTGAAGTGAAAGAGCTTTCACTCTAGTGGGAAAAGACAGGTGGGAACGAGCGGAGCGAGAGCAAAGCAAGTTCCAGTGGTGGGTTGTCTTCCTGGTCCCATTTAAATCTTTTTCATGGTATGGAACTCCAAGTAGTCCTTCCTGCAACAGAGTCAAAGCTGCGGTAATGCTGGCTCTCCTGTTCAATAGGGCTACCAATCCACCCTAAGCTGTTACAGAAAGAGCTGCAGATCTGATCCTAGAAGCTCAACCAATTCGCAATTGAACTAAAACTGAGAGAATTTACATCGGAGAACAGGCCAATGGCCCAAAACAAACGAGAAGAAAAGAAAAGATAGGGGTCGGCCACCAACTGGCACGCTAGCCTCCCATCGACTAGGGCCAAGACAAGTAGAGGAGCGAGGCTCTGAAAGAGTTTCTTCTTATTAATTTTCTTATACCTTTTCCTTCTCTTCCTCTATTCTTGCCCTTGCGACTAAGCCTGAAGGGACCTCGTCTAACCGCTTTCAGCTCCTGATGCTGAGTCTAGCTCACTTAGGGGTTACTTGCCTTTGAAATAGCAGCCTTTCTCATCCAAGATAGAAGACGAATTCTCCTTTTACGGATCATGACGATGAGAGTTCTGAACTAGGGCCTAGAGATAGATAGAGGGGTCCCACTTAAAGACTGCACTTCTCCTTTGATAGAAGGGATGATGGGCCTCCGTGCGTGGATTCAAAGCATCAAAGTGAAAGAGCTCTCCCGGCGAAAGGACTTATTTTACTTTCTTTGTTGAACGAGGGTAAGAGTAAGAGGTTGCTGTTGGAGCACCATTGGCCTAGTCTTTTACTAACCCCGCAGGATTAGAATCATTCCCCTTGTTGAGTGAGGAGGGAAAGCAGCCTCGCTCAGCGCGAAATATAGAATAGAAGTTCCACATCGTTGTGACTCCTAGACAACAGTCCTATTAGAATCCCCTAACAGAGGTGTGGATGTCTTTGGGGTGAGGCATGAAAGGAGGATTTTTGAGAAGCGGTTCTTTTTTAATTGGAGAGGGCTGGGCTGCTCAAAATGTACCAAGCAACCTTGCTTGGTTTGCAGAGACGAAAGGGAACAGATCATGCCTAGCCTAGCGCTTTCTTTCTATACGAGAAGAATCGTTCTCTAAAGGAAGTCATTTCTTATTCCGGCCCATCAAGCCCAAGCTGGACCGAGGATTCATTTGGTATCAATGTTCTTATGAGCCCTTCTCAAAAACAGAAATGGAGGGCACGTCGAGGAATACGCGGATCCCAAGGGTGGCAGGCGAAGGGGCATTTTACACAATTTTAGTATGGAATCTTTCTTTCTTTCTGATCTTAAGCTGTGAACTCATGGTCAAATGGCTTCCGAAGTGGGCTTTCCCTTCTCTATGGTAGCATGGTCTTCTCCTAGGGTTTCTCTTGGTGGAGTAAACCTTTTGAAGAAAAGCATAGTGCAGATCCCGAGTCTCCGCAACCCATCTACCTACCTAGAGGCTATCTTAATAGGCTGCACCGGAAAGAGAGGATCGGAACTAAGAGACAGCTCTAACCGAAGGGAGAGGGTCGACTAAAAGGAGAGCTCTAACTGAAGCTACTAACCGAGCGACTAACAGATTGAACTAGCAAGAGCCGCTACCCTAACTGCTACGACTAAGGAGCAGATAGAGCTACTACCGAAGGGAAAGTTGCTTCCTGAAGGCAGTTGTCTCTTCTTTCTTTAGGAAGTTTCCTTGAGAAAGGTGCCAAGAGTGAGCCAAAAGGGGATATCGATCAAATTAGTGGTCCACCTCTAGGAACATGTGATTGATTGTAAAAAGATTCTGGCACATCGTGATCGTGAGACCATATACATAAAGGAAGAGGCCGGTATCAACTCATTTATATGTATGAAGTATAATTATTCCCTTCCGCGTATATAGAACAATAGAATAAAAAGAAAAAGACAAGGAACAAAGAAAGACCTAGGAATAATTCCTTAGTGATCCGATGAATCAGAAAGATAAGCTAGTCTAGACATATCGGATATGAAAGACCTCGACCGATAGTCCGAGGGGCGTAGCGGAGAGATTGCCACTAGACTGTAAGGGTAGGGTACCGAACACAGGTAGCTTTACTGACTAATGGAAGTTTTCCACTCAATTGACCAGTGTATGGGGATTTTATTCAAGACGACCAACGAGAGAGAGTCAGGGTAGCAGCGGAGTTGGAAAGCTCAGTGAGTTTTCATTCTATTTACAAGTACAAGTGGAGGGATAAGCGCTTACCTTTCCTTTTTCGATAGGTAGAAGGAAGACCAACCCAACCTTGAGCAATTCGTGTGAACAGATTCAGGATGAATTTCCACTATGCCTATCGCCTTGAGCTTCCTCCCTTTTTCTAGTCTACTTGAAACTTCGCTAAATCTATGGCACTTGCCTTGGCCTCCTTCGGACCCTCGGGTTAGGCTCAAGGTTGGAGGAAAAAGCACTACTATTGAATCGAATCTCCTGTTGTTGAGGAATGGTAGATGGGAAAGATCCCAGACCTAGGGCGAGAAATGCTTTTGTTCAATGCCATTGATCCGTTTAAGACGAAGAAGCTGTTCACTCTCGTTGAAGTTGTCGGCATTACCCTAGCTATTGAATCAGTTTGTGCCATTGACTCTGTCGTTGTAATAAGCACTGTTTTCGGGTTGGAAGGCATAACCCGTCTTTGCTTGCCTACCTTGTTAGGAGTTTGAGTTCATCCCCGCTTAGGGTAGCGAAGGCACTTACGCATCCGGATTCCATTCTTTTTAAGCTCACACCGGGAGAAAGGTTGCTTGCTTTTGGTCAGCTGTTCCCAAGGAGTCTTTCAGAAGATGTGGCACAATTTGTTTTGTTAGAAAAGTCCTTGTTTCATTCAGTTAGTGTTTATAATAGGGCATGCAAATTAAGTTTCCGTACCCCTTACCTTACTCAAGAAAGAAAGTCATGCTGATCAGTAGTAGTGTCTAAGAAGAAGGGTTGGCGTACTTCTGTATAGACCCACCACTCAACTAGTCTTTTCGACCTCTTCAACGTATTTAAGTATCCTTCTTCTCTTCCGCTTTTATAGCTGATTGAAGCAGGGATAGCCTCCACGTAACTAACACGGCCGTCTTGAGCAAAACGAACTCAGCCCTACTTAGCCCCTACCTAATACGGAGCAGCACCGCTTGCCCTATCCTATGGTCTCGAGGCAAGGAGCCGATTAGCTTCCTTCGGGAAGTGCAGGGAGCTTTGAGCTAGGCTGCTGCTACAAATGCTTGCTGTCGAGCGTGCCCTTAAATAGCGCACTCTTAGTAAGCAGCTTGCGGCGCTTCCCACTATGATTGATTGATGTCTTTCCTTCTTCAGTTTGCTTTCTCTCCGGGGTGCTTTCCAATGGTGATTGGTTAGAAAAGAAATCGGTAAACCCTTGCCTCGCCACAAACATCAAACCGGAAACAGTGAAAGAACTTCCCTTGCGCTTTACCTCCGCCCTGGATCGCCGGATAGCCTCTCTCATTTATGTAACTTGACCCCCAAAAAAATGTCCCAGAACATGAACTGCCATAATCTACTAGTGATCCCGTAACTGCTGTTGATACTTGTGAGTCAGCCAGCCTTCAAAGGAAAGAGGTACAGAACGCACTGGAACTCGAAAACTTGCCTTTTCCGTCAGCAATAGGACCACTCAATGCTGCAAAGAGAGGAAAGAACCGGTCTCTTTCTAAATAGACTTAGGTCTGCTCCCCAAGAGGAATGCTCTGAAAGAGAGTTCGACCTTTCCATTTGCCATTTAAAGCGCCATAAGTGAGTCAATGGGTCAATAGCCCTAGCCCTTCTGTCTTAATCGACCGTGTCCTGACTCTGTCGCTCTTTCCCCGCGGTAAGTAACTCACTCTTTCCTTCCTTAGTCAAAGGCAGCAGCAGAGGTCGATAGGCAGCAATAAGTCAATCTGTGCGCCATCTGTCTTCGCTCCGCCCCTATCTCTTGCAATCGCTCTTCTGTCAACTGGAAAGTCTCTCAATCGCGAGCTGTCAGCTGTCTGTTCAACTCTATCGGTCTCTCCTGTCGCAATTAGTATTGGTATTCCTGCCTGGTCAACAGGTCAATCCATCGGTCTAGGGATAGGTTGGCAAGCAGTTAATCGATATCTGGAATCAGCTCAAGCGAAGGGGAACTGACTTCTCCTTCTCTCTAACTCCCTTCTTGAGACAGGATTGGCGGTATGAAGAAAGAGTTGGACGTAGATTATTAGCATCCCGCCCCTAGAACTTACGAAAGAGCCTTTCTTTTTGAGGAATAAGAAAATTATTACCTTAAGAACAGGACTTTCAAAAGATCTCAAATAGGGAAGTAGTCCTTGAATAAATGAACCCTCCTTCGGACCCTCTACTTCTCCGGAAGCAGCTAATTTTCTTCGTCTTTTAAGGGAGTTCAGTTCCCAGAGGTCGAGGATCAAGAGGTGAGGGAATCCCTGACTGTTGAACGAAAGCTTGAAGGTGAAGGAAAGTCAGGCAGGTTCGGATTTAGGCAGAAGTGATTAAAGTCAAAACAACAATTATGACTCGTCCTCAAGAGGTTTTTCTTCCTGGACGTAGTTCAGCTTATTAGATAGAAGGAGAAGGGAGTACGCTTAGTTAACGAAGAAATCTGCAATAAGAGGGAATAGCAAGAAAATGGGTTAAGAAAAGCAAGGGTTCAGAACAAAAGAACAGAGGAAGCTCTGATCGGAGAAGACTGATCACTTTCAATAAGACATTGAGCCCCTAATCCCTTGACTAAGGCATTCGTGAAAACTAGAAGAAATTCACATATATAAGAAAATCTCTACGGAAGACATGGAATAGCCCAGCAAGTAGAAAGCACTAATGGGTGACTGAAAGCGCTTAGGAAGGACAGATTCACTCTTTTCCTGCTAATCCAATCTTGATTCAAGTACAAGCAATGATATGAATCACCTGTGCGACTAATTCTTGTTTTCACTTTCATTTCGAATTCAAGAATTAATTAAAAAACCCTAAGTAGGAATTGAACCTACGAGATGATTAATGAATGTAGGTCAGGTCTCTCTAATTCGCAGTAGGTGTGTATGCTTCCTAAGGCGAGAGCATTTGCTTCTTCAGACGTGGGTGCTTATGGGACTTCTGCTTCGCCAACTGCAGGATTGAGATCTCTTTGGAATGAGAATTTGATTTGAAAATAGAGCCTTGTTTGAAAAAGACACCTCTTGTTAGCCGGTAAGCCCAAACCTTCCCTCAGCTTGAAAACAACCCTTTGGGTGGAGAATTTCCTACGTATGAATTGCCCCGATCCATCACCAGAGTCAATTCGTACACAAAATTTCGAGTATAATATAAAAGGTGTCGCTTCAGACACCCCCTTCCCTTAATGAAAAGCCCCCATTCGAGTAGTCTTATAGCATAGGTCTGACCAGAGGCTCGGTTCCAACCATTCTTTCTAAGGACAACCTCGCTCCTAGCGAAAGATCAAACGCCAGGTGTGAAGCAACTTCACGATCTAATGAATTCCCTCAAATCGGATGACACAAGGCGAACTAGAATAGGCTGATTGATCCAGGTAGCGACAGGCTCCAATCGAAAGGAACCGCGCATACGCTAGAAAGACGTATAGGCAAGCCTTTCTTTATGATCATATGGATCGCTTTTCGTGACTTTTCTTTCCATAGGCATACATTGCAGTCTAACCTGCTTTCTAACTTTAGGGGACCAGATAACCAACTGGTGTATGATTTAGAGTTCAGTTCAGTCTCCTCTTCAATTGTTCGTTTGAGAAAGATCCTGATCCGCCAGAGCCAAACCCGGTCAGTGCATCGAGCTGTTTTTGGAATCATGAAATACTCGAACCGTGGCACCTAAGCCTTTAAGTGATAGGGGCTTACCTTGCTTTCTCTGAAGAGGGGCTTTTGATAAACGAGTTAAAGAGAGTGAAAGACTTGCCGTCACCTACTTAAAAGTCCTCAAGTACTACGCTATCCGGAAAGCAAGATTGATTTGACTACCGGGGTCCGAAGGTTTTTCTCTGCGAACTCTGACTCCGGACTAAATTGATGAAAGAGCGAGCCCCTCTTTGAAGGGTCCTTCGGACTAAATATGCGACCACCGCTCTCTCGTACCGAAAATACAAAAAGAACTGACTTTACTGCCGAGTGCCTACAACGGGATTCAAAATACCAAAGCTTGAAAGAGCTTTACGGATAGATTGATTTGATTCCGGCTCTCCCAAGAGCGGAAGCGCCCAAGCAAGAAAGGAAATATTCTCTAAGCGCCCTGGAACTGTTCTGCGACTTCCCAAGAAAGCGACATCTGTCTTTTCCGGAAAACATAGGGGCGGACGCCCTTCTCTAAGCCTTTAAAAACGGGGCTAAACTGACGAACCTACCTCTTTCTACGAGCGCTGGAACTTGAGTACCGAAACTGAACTACTGCTTTTTCTTCGAGTGCCGGCTCTCTTAGGTGACGCCTACCCGCTACCTGCAATATTATTGAATGCTATCCCTCCTGCCCCAGTACCGTTACTGGCTTTCTTCGGTTCCTTCTCTGGTTCGGGTGCAGGTTCAACTCCACTGAAACCAAGACTTACAGCTCTTACTTCCTTCACTTACAGGTTTACCTAGAAGTCATGATCCCGTCCCTCAACTATCAGTCCATTGACTAAGAAGGGGGCCTGGAACAAAAACTTCACGGAAAGGAAAAGTAAACCTTCCCTTATGCCTAACGTAACCATTAAGCCGTCTTCGCGGCCTTTTTCGCATCCTAGCCTGATAAACCGCAACTAGCTGGGTCCAGCCTTACTCAAGTTGTAGAACGAGGTCATCTACATAGCACTCAACCTCGTGATGAAGAAGTTCTTTGAAGATGTTGTGCTCGCTGGTAAGTTGCACCGGCATTCTTTAGACCAAAAGGCATCACCTTGGTTGAGTATATACCAATAGGAGACCTCAGGGCAACGTGTTTTATATCCTCCGTGGCCATCTTGATAACTGGACCGAATGTCTCAGAATAGTAGTTACCCTCTTGCTGGTTGTAGCCTTTGAGTAAAGAGTCGCATCCCTACGATACTGATCACTCGTCACTCGCGGCACACTTTCTATATCTCTATCTCTGTCTTCATCGAATTTCTGCTTTCTTTCTGTCTTTTTAGACAAGCATAGCCGTATCTTAGCTCCCGTTGACCGGCTTTGCGGGACCGCCATCAGGCCAGGTCCACTCTTGGCTAAGCTCTTTGGGCGGGACTTTCTCGATCCGATTTCTCACTTGAATGAAGACAGTAAACCAGAAGCTTTTTCTTCTTCTCTTAAGATATTTCAGATATTTAGAATTCGTGATTCGTGAGAACATACTTTGATATTCGTAGACGAAATTCCTTCCTTTTCCTTCTCCCATCCATCTAGTTTATGAAAGGTAGCAAGGTAAATAGCTAGGGCAAGGTAAAAGCTCCATGGGAAAAAAAAGAAGGGGGAAAAGCAAGTTATTGAGCAAGGAAAAACTCCCTACCTAACCTTAGTGCCTGAAAATGGGGTTTTTGGTTGGGTTCTCTCGAAGACTTTTATCTATTAAGTACATCTACAAGATGATGAAACTATATATGATATGCCATTAGATTAGTTGTTTCAATTTCATCAGATGTGAAACTCGTCCCTTCGTAGTGGAGCCCTCTTGTCGGTGGATAACCTATTTCTGACCAGTCGGTCTTCTAGGAGGTTCGAGCGTAGATCGGTTGGTTTGTCCTCCTTTCAAAGGTTGTCTCATCTGGATCGCCATCGAAGCACTGATAAGAACTAGAGATTGTTAGCGCGTTATCCACCACGTTAGAGTGAGTCTTACTACTGATAGTCTGCCCTTTAGTCCATTAGCTCCTTTGTAACCCTTCTCGCTTGTGGGGAAACCCTTATGGAACTCTTCCTCGAACTGCTGATACTCCTTTTGCCCTTGCCTTACCCGCTACGTCCCTTTATCAGTAGCAGCTGAGGGAAGCCTAAACCTTATCCTTCAAGTGAAAAGAAAAAGTGCCTGCTTAATCAAAAGCTGGAAAATCATATGCTAGTACACTTGCCCTGTATGCCCCATCTCCACGAAAGTCTTAGCCGGTGCTTCTTTCCGCCTTCCAACTCTCTTTGAGACTTTGATATAGGATATCAAACTCATTGAACTTTCAGGGGATACACACGCCACTTACTAAGTCTACCCTGGGAAAGAAAGGGTAGACCGTTAGCTCTTAGCTCGCTGGTAGTACTGATATAATTCATATATTTAGGGTAAACACATATTAGGAAACTAAAAACGAAAAAGCAGAAATAACCTTTCAAAAAGGGGTTGGATACTCACACTCGGGAAAAAGGGAACTTCCCCATCTCTCTTCAAACTGACCTTTTCATTAAGGTTAGCACCTTCCTCAAATTCAGGAGTTTCCCGCTATGCCGCACTCTCAAATCCACTCATAAAAGCATAGCTAGAGATAGCAGCTTCTGAGAAACCATATCCGGAGGGACAATTCTATCTAGGTTCTAGTTAAACTCCCAAACTCCCTGGTTATAGGGGCTTGTAATAGTACTGGAAAGAAATATGTTATAAAACAGGAAAGATTATATGTTAGTACTCCATCTCTTATTCGAGACGAGAATAGGCTTTAACCAACTCGCCTGCATCGACAGCAAAGGAAAGAGGTAACTATCTTAACTGGCTTTCCCCGGGGAAAGATGAAAAGAGAAGGCCTAGAAATGGAATTGAATGGGCTTTGAATATTGGCTGGAAGTGCTTAGCTTAATACTTCAACTGGATCTCTAGCTGCCAAGAGAACTCAAACTGGCCTAGCTCGACATGTATCGAACCTCGAGGAGAGCAGAGCGGATGGATAGCAAACCAGATAAAGAATTGTCTCTCTAACAGGTCAATAGAAAGTATTATACAGAGCCTATCGCCCTATCTATATCGTTAGCTCTTTATGTTGGGGATTAGATATTACAATAGAAGGAGAAGGCCCCTTTCTTTGATTTTTTTTTACTAAGAGAGAGCTTGAAAGGGGACTGGCCTGGAAGTAATGAGATGGTGGACTGCTTATGAATCAATAGGAGCAGGCTAACTCTAAGGTATAGCTTTGTTCTCATATTCACAGGAAACAATAGACTTAAAGGCACTCGCTTCAAAAGTACTTTTCATTGAATGGATTGCCCATTTCCCCTTTTTGACTTGTAAATGGCTAGCTTTAATATTCACTTTGCTCGGAGAAGAGAAAAAGGCGTATTTGAGTAATCATCATTCAAATGGAGAAAGCTCCAAAGAAAAGATAAGACCCTCTTTCTTCGAGAATATAGAGCCAGTAAGGTAATCTTCGAGAAGGCACCAGAGGAGATGACCAAGCATTTGAGGCTTTTGTATATCAAAGCTCACATTGATGGGAAAGCGGTATCCATAGTCTTGGTGGACAATGGAGCCGCGGTGAACATCTTGCCACTAAGAATGGTAAGAAGATTATCCAAGTCTGAACAAGACTTGATTCCTTCTGAAGTGCTAAGGAATGGGATTTTTCCATGTAAAGGCAAGCTGACAAATAGATTTATGTACCTCAGATCCAGTGGGATCAGGCGCTTCTGCTTAACCAATATCGGAAAGGGTAGCCGGCTGCTACTAAAAAGAATAGAACTCATAAAGACCTTCCCGGAGCGGAGTGAAAGAAAGCGCCTTTGAACCCCTCCCTTATAGTTAGCCCCTGCGTGGGAAAGCATTTAGCCATTCGTAGATGTAGGGGAATCGATAAAAGCATCTTTGAATGAATTCTCTAATAATCGATTTTCTCCTATGCTTAGAAGAAAAAGTCTCTCTTCTGACCTTGTTTTCGCTCAGGATGCGCCTATTCCGGGACGTTCAACGCAGCGAGGGGATGAAGTTAAGCGCAGAGAGCATCGCTAAGTAAGGGCGGTGCTTATAGCATAGGATAAAGGTGCATTCAATCCTGCTCTCACCAGCCTGTGCTGGGAGTACACTTCATTAAGTACCATTTTTGTCACCATAATAGGCCATGTCTTCCTTCTCTGCTCACTAGGAGTTTGAAAGCTTCAGTCTTCACAGTCCTAGGCACATTAGAATGGATAGCACTGGTCGGAGGTGATCTAGTCCAAGCCCTTCTCCGTTCTCTGTATGACTTCAAGGTTTGGTCCCCGGCATTCTTAGTCTGCTTTGATAGAACCCGGAATGGTAGAGTTCGCTCCTCTCCTTTCAGTCGAGCTGCTTCGCTCCTCTACTTGATAAATTCAAATTACCCTCCTGGCTTAGCTTAGATATGAGAAAGACCTGCGGGTGAGCGACTACCTGTGATAGACGAATTCGCTCCTACTTTTTTCTTAATCGACCGAATCGGAGTTTTTTCCCATGTCGAAACCAGGAGGTTGAAGACAAACTTTATACATTCAAATCACAGTTAAGTTAAAAAGAGGATTTTAAAAGATTGGGTTGTGAGGTTAGGGTTGTGGAGGATGATTCGAAGTTCTCAATGCTGTAAAACGTAAGCGCAAGCTTAACTCGATCATGACCTTGTGGATTCGACCCACCTGAATATCTCCTTCCCTTTCATATTTATTTATTTTCCCTCTCGCCTCGAATATTTCATAATAGGACATCCTTCTATATGTTAAGACATCAGTTGAGTAACTGAAACACGAAATCTCTACATACCTAAAATATATGGATTTTTAGTATACAATAGCGTAAATAGCGTAGGAAGCTTTATTGGATAAGTGGAATTACGCTGGTGGTAGAGTAGTAGGAAAAGATATGATGAATGGATTTGTGACTGCGAGTGCTCACCCAGAGCACCATGGTGCCCATACTAGGACTAGAACCCCAGAATCCTACTCTCACCTAGCATCACAACAACGCGGATAATCAAAAAAATTAGGGTTTTCTCTCCTCTCCCGTTTCAATCAGCAATTGGCTTCTCCTTAAGCCAAACGCTCGGTGTGCTAGTTGGAAGCACTTCCCGTGTCGTTGTCTGACCGCGAAGCCAAAAGACATCATCATGCCTAGGAACGTTCATCTTCTCTTCCAATTCCAAATATGCAGGGGAGGGGCGTAAGCGCATCAAACGCTTACTGTTCAATATCAGCCTCTAAGGTATCCCGAAAATGAACTCTCTTTTTCGCGTGAGTAGAGGGAATTGATTCGGCCTTGTCTTGTCTTATCTTTTTTCTTCTATTATATTAAATAGATATTTTATCCTTTCAAAGTGAAAGTGCTCCTAATGCACTCTCTTAGTTCGTTCAGGAGCCCTACCCTTCACTTTCTATTTTCTTTTATCCTTCGGTCAGCTCTTCGGTTGCTTTCTCAATTCAACATTGCCAAGACACTCAAGGGACAAAACTAAGGAGATTGGAGACAGATTCAAAAGCAGGCACCCATACACGAATTGGGCAGTTCACCACTGACTTTACGGCTCGTAAGCAAATGCTACGCCCCTACTTTGACACTCCCTCCTCACTATTGCATATTTTCACCGTGCTCGCATAAAAGTCTTCTTCTTCCTTAAACTAAGAAAGATCAGGGTAAGCATTCCAAGCAGAAGAGACTGAGAACACACCTCCAGAAACCAAACTAACTGAGTCAGGGTCCGAAGTAGAGCAAGGATGAGGGCAAGTTGTTTGCCAGCTCATTAAGCTGGAAACCGCCCACCTCTTTGATGAAAGAATTGTGTTGACTTTGGGGCGGCTAACCACTACAAAGACAGCAACTACCGTACTAACCATTGCTATTGGGATTGAAAACCATAAAATTGATCCTATTTCAAGCCTTTTCACTTATTTTATTGAAAATCAGAGGTCTTCCTTGCGGTAGAAATGGAATAGATGGTGGATCCCTTCTCTTTCTAAAGCCAATCGTACGCCCGGAATGGAATGTAAGAGTTTCCGAGACTTTCTTCTCACTTAACCTTTGAGCTACGGACCTTGCCGCTTCGCCCCCTCTGCGCCTCAGTATTTCATTCCTGAAGCTTTCAAGCTGAAGAGAAAGACTTAGAGATTCTTCTTCTTCCCACTCGTCTGATTCAAAGCCTTCAGACTCAGGTTCCGAGATCTCAAGATAGCATGAGCCCTTGTGCTGTACCTGCATGAGAACATCACGAAAGGACAGTGGTGGATTACCGTCTTCCTTTGATCGCTTCCATGGTCCGGGACTCTTCCCAGGGTCCGGAGGTAGCTCACAAAGGTCGCCATTCCTTAGCCCCTCATTGGTTGTTAGGCATTTTTACTTCTTCTATTTCATTTCCATAGCGATTCACTCAACATAGAAAAGCAACTAGAGCAAAGCTAGTATCCGGCCTAAAGCTCTTGAACTAGAGGAGGGGTCTAGCATACTGAAACATAAATGTAGCTATAAAGCCTTTTTGAGCATCTTCCTTGCGATATCCTTCTCCTATATAAGAACTTTTCACTTTTTTTTGCTATCGATAAATTGCCATAGATCGAAAGTGAGTCCAGGCTTAGTGCTTCCGCCTACCCGGCAGCCATTACCTGCTGTTCACCACTCCCCCTTCTTGCCTATTTCGTTAGCATGACTCCTCTCTAAAGTTTCATTCAAGTCCTTAGTCCCACATAAAGTAAAGCAATTAATTTTGAGATAGACAGGTGAACTACTTCCTATTCGATTGCTTTAACAAAAGCCCTATTACTAAATCCAATCGGCCGATATTGAATAGATCCTTGCTACAGATCAGAAGAGCGCATACCGATTGAAAAGAAAGGAAGCGATAGAGTACAACAGATTCACCGAAGAGCTGCTACAGAAGATAAAGAGCAGAAGAGCTACGAATAGGATCACTTGGAGCTAGGTGCTTCTCCCGAGAAAGGAATCACTCCTAGGCAAAAAGTGTACCCGCAGTAACTCGAGGAGTCAAAGATGACACCATTCACGTTTCGTTCCCATATGCATCGGCTTATTCTAAATCGACATATCCAGGCTCTCCCAACCCAACAGGTTCCCTTTCTTTCAAAGTGGCATTGCCCAAAGTCGAATCAAAGGCTTTACAGGGGAGCTCTTCTTAGCCCAGGAACTTATTCTAGTTAGTAGCGATGAATTATAGGATCCCAAAGCAATAACCACAGATGGAGGAGCATTCATTCCTCTTTTTAACCAGTTTTCCCAAACCAAGATATCCTGCCTATCCCGAAAAAGGGACTCTCTCCAAAAAGTAGCATCGTAGCAAGAGTGGTTTTTACTAAGCATATGACGAAGGATCGGCCGAAGCTAGAGCTAAGTGGCTGGTGGCTGGGTCATTACCCTGACCCAGCTAGGACCAATCTCCCTCACAGTGTCCTTTCCTTTCGCGGATTCTCTAAGAGCGGCATCCACATGATCAGAAAGCAGTGACGAAGGGTCAGGTAAAAATGCTAACATGCAAAGAGCGGAAATGCCGACAACAGCCTTTGGGGATAGGAGCTTCGCCCGGCGAAACCCCATGCTTTGAGAGTTCCTTTCTGCCAGCACTTTCTCTACCCGGGAGTCACTTCATCAGTACCTGGGGCTACTGTCCCAGGATGCAAAAGGTATGATCCATACATTGAAAGTGTCAACGTTGACTCACAAGCGCCACCCTCACCGGGTAAATCCGGAGAAGGGCAACTGCTTCTGTAGGTAAGAACTCAAATCAAGATTTTCATTTATAGAGTCGTGAACCAACGAGTCTTTAAGTAAGTAAGTGGGCGTTAAGCGTAACGAGCTTACGGGAGGTAGAAAATGTTGTTAGTCTTCAACGACACAGGGTCACCTTTCCGACGTTTAATTAAGTCTATTGAATCCACTACTTCCTGCCTTCCACTGAGTTAGATATGAGCCAGTCCCAAGCCAGTGTAGGGATCCAGCCAAAGGAGAGTGGGAAAGGGGAGTTGCTTGCGGGGAAAGGAGTCCAGTCTCAGTTCTAGCCGGGAGAGAAGAGACAATCCTGCCATGCCAGCCTCCCAGCAAGTGAGGTGAGAGACTAGTGAGAGGTAAGGGATTCGAGCTGTTCCTATTCCCGGCCAGTGATAGGAGATCAAACAGTCATAGGATAACCATGAAGAAGCAACCAAACCAATGAGAGGAGTCTGTTTAGGTATTGAGATAGTCCTCCTTCCGGGTTGACGTCGACTATCTGTATCGAGTATACTCCCTTGATGAAGAAGTATACTCCTTCATCTTTGAAGTGAATGGAGAGAGCAGTGCTTCCAGTTCCTTTAGCAAGACTTCTATAATAACATCTTCCTTAGACCGGAGAAGGGCTTGGTCTAGCGGAATTGTAAAATGCTATTCTCGTATATGATGCGCCGAATCGCAAATGAGTTCCATGGCTTCCCCTTTCTTTTGCCAAAGTCCTACCTCCAATCAAGGAAGCATTGGTAGCATGCGTCAGGGGATTCCTAACTCTTCCAAGTGCAACCTAATTTCATAACGAAGGACCCTCTGGAAGTGGAAAGAGGGTAAGCAGAACTGCTGAAAGAGATTAAAGCTGCAATGATGCCATGGATGTTATTAGCTTATTCAAGCCTCACTCGACTCTATCTAGCCATTCGTAGTTAACATTTAGGAAGAAAACCTTTAGCGTTGTCGTATGCGACTTCCTTACTAAGCTTTTAGTAAAGTAATCCCTTGCTTCTTACCGCAAGTCTTTCTTTCGACCCCGGGTCTGAATATTCGATTTAGGCTCAAAAGAAGGTTGGCACAAAAGCGATAGACATTCAATTCAATAGAAGACGATGCTTGCAAGGACAGCTCATGGCTAAAATGAATGAAGTGAAGCCAATTTCCCTAGGCCCAGAATCGAAAGAATAAAGCAACCCATTGAAAGCTGTCCAAAGGGAAGAGAAAGAGCTAGAATATGCCTTCTGTTTGCAGGTTTGACATTCTCTTTAGCAAAGAAGAAAGCACTACTTCTTCAATGCCAGTGGTGTGAGGCAGTGAGCCCGGGAAGTAAACTCTTTCAGTTGCTGTTCCGTAAGCCCTATTCACTCCTAGATGATAGGAGGAATGAATCTCAGCAGGGGCCCATCAGCCCCTCTTTGAAAAGATAAGAAAGAAAAGATATGCAGCTTGCTTGCGGCTTTTAAAGGGATCTTTCCTTCCTTCTCTACCTGCTTCTCAATAACCTCTGCCCCTTGGAAAAGAGCCCGAGGCACCTCTTTACTGATAAAAAGAATAGATAGAAAGAAAGAATGGGTTGGCTTAATACATGATTTGAACCACTCGCATCTACTCTTTGTTGTGAAGCTCATTCCCGATCCCTACATCAAATGAGTCTGTTCTACGCTTTTATGGTCGAAAGACTAAACCAAGACAAGTGAGCTAATGATGCCTCCTTCATCTTCAGATGAAAGCGGAATCTGAAATACATTGAGATCACCGAAAAATACAAAGAAAACTAGGAGAAGGAAGCTGCACCCAGCTCGATGAATCTGAAGCAGCAGACCTGCAAGACTCGGTCCTTATTTCTTATTTCTCGGTTGAAAGAGAGGAGAGGAAGGGAGAAGCGAAAGCTGGATCGACTCTACTTTAGAGTAGCTGTACTTTCCTTTTTCTTAGAGTGGATTGAGGAAGAAGTGGAACTCCGATGAGAACGTAGTCTTGCTGCATCCCCTGAAGGAGAGGAGGCTAATCTATTCTTAAAAGAAGCTGGATCATCTGGAGTTAGATCCGCTGGAGTAGCTACTTACGGGTTCCGAAGAAGTCTGTTGGTACAGATGTCATATGAGATGTGAAAGCGATTTCCGACTGAAAGACTACTAGTTGACTAAGAAGTAGAGCCGACTGTAACATCCGACCAGAGAGTTCCATCATGTAGCTGGGAAAGCAAAGAATGGAATGTCTGTTCTGTAACAAGCTTGATTTGATTATTCTTTTTCAAGAGCAAGCCATAAGGACTCTGTAGATCGCGAGAATGCATGTTCTGATGCTTGCATGGGTGAGAATCTGCTTCCTTAAAATTTTCACAGAAGGGAGGTTAGCGAGATCCCTTATCTGAGGAAATAAAAGAAGCTCGACCATGAAAAGGAGTGGAACCCTAGCAATAAGGATGACTCTCGAAAGCTTGCCACCCTTATTCCATTAGTGGGACTACGGCTGGCTCTTTCTCCTCAATCGGGGAATGCCATTCTTAAGATCTTTCGCTACCTTTCTTTCACAGGTGGCAGAATTCTAGACCATATAACCTTGCCAACTAAAGCGGACTACTCTATCGCAGTAAGGGCTTAAGCGATCGAAGTGACCTAACCTGGCTCCATCTAGAAGGGCCCTCGGTCCTCTATTTCGTCTTTGGAACTCCTAAAAGAGTTTACGGGCCTAGCTCAACGAAAAGGCAATCCAGGTTCGAGTGATGGTTCACCAGTAAGAGATCAACGAAAAGGAAGCCTTCTTCCCAGTTTGAACTAAAAGAAAGTAGTTGAAACCCGAGACCAAAGGAGTGTACCTTACTTAAGGAAGTGTACTTAACGAGGGGCTGTTGAGTAAGGGAGGGGTCGGTATACTAATAGTTGTCTTTGTCTCTACCCTAGCTAGATTCAAGTTTTCCTCCCAGGGGAAAAGGTAAATGCATTCTTTTTTAATGAATACCCGGTAGCTGTAGCAAAGGAAGAAAGCGTAGAGGCTCTGCCTGATCTGATCCCCGGAGATGGAACAACTTCTGACCCTGGCCCCAGCTTAACCACACTAAGATTTATTCAGTCTAATTGGAAGACTGCTATTGAATCAGCGCTTTCAATGGTTCGCGACTCCACTGCTATTGATAAGGGCTGCTAGCCTCTTGTTAGCCGCTTCTCCCGTCCAGGATTCAGCATTCTTGGATTAGGCTTTACCGGGCTTCTCTCTTTAAGCTTTAAGGCAGGGCGGCGGCATTGGTTGACTTTCTTTTGTTAGGAATCGATCCAGTTGCTTCTCCGGTCTTGGTGGGTTAGGTTAGTACGGGGAATTATATTCTGTTTCAGAAAGAACTCTGAGTGGAAAGAGAAAAGAAAGAAAGTCAAAGGACAAAGGAGGGGAGAGATAAAGAATAGAAGAATACAGCTATATCCCCGACCGGAGAAGTAGAGAGTCAACCAAGGATTGGTTGGTCTTGCACAATAACTGATTCTAGCTATTCTTCTTCAATTTCAATAAGAGTTGGTGAGTGACTCTAAAATCAGAAGCTCCTGGGGACCTTAGATTCTTTCTTTCGACGCGAACTCACTCGCTTGAGGCGGACTCAATCACTCTTTTTGGTTGGAGGATCATTCGTTCTTCACTCTCTTGCTATTACCCGAAGGAGCGCAGCAACCAAGGTGCATATTATCATATAGAAAGAGGCGAGGCGTAGCGATTCGTACTACCGGAAAAGTTTCGCTAACCGGCAGGCAATAGAATCAGCCGATAGGGGCAAGCAAGCGTAGCGAATCACATAAATAAAATAAGCCCCTACCCGCCAGCGCGCGGATAGATAGGGCGTGCGAAGCGCGAAGGGGATGGATGTCTGAGCGGTTGAAAGAGTCGGTCTTGAAAACCGAAGTATTGATAGGAATACCGGGGTTCGAATCCCTCTCCATCCGAGAGGTCATAAGTTCTCTCTTGCCTTATCTATAGATAATAATGAATCGGATCGACTCGACTGATATGATAGATGGAATGGTAGTTTGTGTTATGATTTAGTTAGGACCTTGTCTCCCTTTCGTTATCTTCCGCTCTCCTTGTATAGGTTGGGAAAGGGCCGGGTGGATTACCTTTGGGAGCTAAGTCGAAGATCTCGGTGGTCTTGTGAGTGGTTGATAAACTGCGATTGCAGTTTTCTTTAGGAAGTCCCATAGCTGTGAGGCTTAAGAGACAAAGAAAACGGTGGATACTTTTCTGGGTGGAAGGTGACGACCCTAATGAATCGACTATCAAGGGGCTGTTAGCTACATCAGCACTCAAATTCCTTCCCTGAAGCAAGCAGGCAATCTCACATCAGGAAGAGCCTCTCTCTACGGTACCCTTCTGTGATCACTAAACGTTCTGGACCAAAAGGGATAGCTGCTATTGAATCCAAGCCAATTGAATCAGAAACCGCTGCTGTTGGTGTTACCGGTGTTTTAGTATGAGTACTCGTAGCCGCTCTTAGTACTAATCTAAAGCACAGAGAAGACGCTCTAGGTCTCCAAGAGAGACCCCTCCTCAATCTGACCTGGATCTGACCAATCCGGACTCGCCCACATGGGAAGGATCAAGTCCCCCTTCGTCAGTCGTCTTGATCCGCCAGACGATCTTCTTGCAGAACCTTGAAGAGGCTTGATGGGAAAGAGAAGTAAAAAGGCGAACAAATGGAAGGTCTCTCTCTACCTCACAAGCTCTTGGATCCCATGGCTAAGGCTGACTTTATTTGATGGATTTTGGGTGAGGGTAGAGGAGTAGGATAGAACCTAATTAGGGCATTTTTGGCATATAATAAGGATAGTGCTAGGGCTCAAGACATTTTGGAAGAGAAAATTGGATCATAAAGCCTTAACGCCCTCATTTGGCCTTTGTTTAAAGAGGAACAATCCTACCGGACTCATTGTTGATAGGAATGGCTAAACTTCATTGTCCTAGGAAGAAAGCTAATGAAAGGTTAAGAATATCTTTGTTTAACAGAAGTTAGTCAAAATCTCGCTTTTCTCCATTGTACTATGATTGCTAGATAGCATTCCAAGCTCCTCGAATTCCTATCGAACGGGAATTCTTAGTAGTGCTAGTGAGGGTATGGAAATGGAATTCATCGAGTCTTTCAAGAAGTTAGATCCATTTTATGGGCGCCCTAGACCATTTTGGGTGACTTTTTCGTGCTTGTCCTTGGAAATAAGAGAAAAATGTTCAGCCCCTTTTCTAAAGAAGAGATTGAAAAAACGGTGTTCAATCTAGAGGAGATCTTACTAATAATAAATAAATACGATGGTTTTTCTTTAGGGTTTATTCAGGCTTTATGGGCTTTGTTAGAAGCGAACCGCAGGCTTGTCCATTTTTAGGTATTATAATACCCACTGCAGCATTTTCAATGCCAACACTCTTCCATAACTTTATGAGATCCACTTCTAACAAAACCCTGAAGTGGAAATGATTTAGAATTAGTTTGCAAACGATAGACAAACTTTCGATGGGGTCCTGGTTATTTATGTTTAAGTGATAGATAAAGATCGAAATGCGGTTCTGCAATGGTAGTAACACCGGCAGTTGACCCGGTTTCTATGAACTCATCTGATCCAATGTCATATCCAGTTGACCGGGTCGAACTATCAGCAGTGGAGAAGGCAACAAGAGCACCACAAAAAGGGCGGAGATATCACCAGCGGCAGAGGTAGCAACATCTAAGCCAGTATCTGGGCCAGTTGGCTTCGTCGACTCAGCAATTGAAGTGGTTGATCTTGAACCAATTTGTTCAGCAGTTGCCCCATTACCCGGTAAACTCTCCTGGATCAATAGCATTGGATCGGGAATGTGGCCATTTCACTATAGCCCATTGATCTACAGCGGATAAAGACTCTTCGACTAAGACATTGCCTTTCTATTTCATTTGTTGACTGTTCACATTTAACTGGCCAGGTTCGAGACTCTCTTCCCTTCGCCCCATCATGCGAGATAGAGGAGCGTAGCGGAAAATGAAAATTGTCAGTCCGGGCCGGGGAAATTCATAGAGCCCCCAAGCGTTTTTGCCGTGGATCGCCAGCTCCACGCCAACATGCTACTGACGTTTAGGTAACGCGGGGACGGGTATGAGTTAGTCATCCGAGCTACTAACCTGGTAGGTTGGCCGGGTTGGTTCTCTCCGTCTATGAAATCGCATTTGACTCACCACCAGCATATGAATCAAAGTAGCAGCAATTTCGGTTTCAGTGCGGAAAATCCCGCAGCAGTTTCACCAATTGATTGGATTGACCACCCAGTGGAGGTAGTAGCAAAGTCAGTGGTTTCCCCGATCCTGAACCGGATTCGGGACCAGCATTCTCGCCTGTTGGATAAGTCTGTAATCCGGAGGATTACCTCCAGGGTGGGAGGCCCTTATCGATCGATGTTGATTGACAAATCAATCTCGGAGTTGAAACCCATACCCAGAAGTGAGAACTCCTTGAAGCCATTTATCTATCTCTATCAGTTCACTCTTCTTCTTCCTTCCAGCCAAGCCAGTCAGTCAAAGCAGGAAGACAGTGCCAGAGAGAGTGCCAGTTCCAGCTACTAACTAGCAAAGCAGTAAGTCACACACGAGTACGGACAGCTGTGATTTTTGAAATCGAAAAAGTTGACCTTTTCCGCGTATTTTTGAATGAAAACACCTTTCTGCCCTAAAAGAGAGATTCAAATTGATTTTCATTTTCCCGGGAATTTTGGCCATTTGAAAACATATGTCAGTTCCGTTCCTTCCTCCAACAAAGCAAAAGCTACTCTTCGCCCGGAGAATGGATTTAAGCGCTTAACTGCTAGTTCCATTCCAACAAGAGATGCAAGCAAGGAATTCAATCCAGGAAAGTCATCAGTCCCACATCGGCTAGCCCTTTCCAGCTCTGATTCACTTGCGAAAAAGGGGATTCGATAGCAGTAGCTGCGGATTCTCATGTCAAACCTTCCACCAGTTCGATAGGAGCTTGCATTCGCTGCATCAATGAATGTGCTTGCGTACTCTTCTATTCCTGCGGGAAGTGGGACTAATCTAATTTCGTTCTTGTCTGAGCTAAGAGAATTCAATGAATCGTCTCTTGCACGAAGACTTTAGAGCTATCTCTGGGGCATCTTTTGAATATATGTAAGTTGCTTCTGTGCCTACTTTCGTACCTTTCCCCTTTGGCCCTTGGTAATTCCGCATCTGAGATGAGTTAGGTCAGGAAAGGTGGCAAGAGCCTATTCCTATTCAATGTTACGATACCACCAAGAGATCGAATTCCTCCTTGCAGGGGATTCCTTCTTGCGAACAGCTTTTTCTCGAACTCGTGCTAACTCCTAACAGCCAACTAATAGATGTGTCCAACCATGCCCTTGAGCTATAGCCGCCCGGGAGAGACTGGGAGTGCTATCGAGAACAAGAAGACATGCACCGGGAGTGGCGAAATCTAAAGGAAAAACCGTAATAGAAAAGCCCTTCTTCACTAAGAAATTCACCGCATGCGAGCTCAACTACACTGCATTAGAGAAGACTTGTGCTGCTATGGTTTGGGTAAGGCAGAAGTTGAGGCTGGCTCACCCAATCTTAAGCATGAATCCGCTGAAGTACCTGAGAAGCCCCTATTATCCAATAGGATGGCGAAGTGCTTGTTGATGTTGTCAGAGTTCGAGATTAGATTACTTATGTCACATTTATATACTCCATCATGGACAAGTCATAGCTGACCAGCTGGCGAACTGCCCAGTAGAGTCTAAGGAAAATGGGGATGCTGAGTTTCCTTATGGATCCGTAATGGGTATAGATGATGAATCAGAGAGAGAGGGGAATTGGATTTGGATGGTGTGCCGCCAGGAGTCTTTTTCTTTTTCCGGATGGGATAAACACACCGATCGCTATGAAGCTGGAGTAGTTCTTTTTTCCCTGACATCACAAGGCAAGGGTGCTATGGATCAGAACCCGTTCTCTCCACTCCTGGTAGTCGAGTGGCTTATAGCTTCTGGGACAAAAGAAAGACAGTCGATTTCTCTTCTATCCCTTCCTGACTCTGCTGACATTCCGCCTTAATCTTTCTTAGGGTTGAAAGAAGAAATGAGATGTCCTGGTTCTCTCCTATCCTTTTCTATACATATAGTAGCGCCCGCTGGCCAGTCATAGATAGTCGGAACGGCTTCCCCTCTGTTTTTAGAGATCAGGTTCAAACTACTAAAGCTCGTAGGAATAGTCAAAGCGAGTAGGACTTTCCTTATTCGTAGAGGTAGCTCAGCTCCCGGCCTCTTTCCTGTCTATTTGCGTTGCTAAGCTGACACAGGACTGAAAGAGGCATGCTCCTATGTTCGAAAAGAGATCACTCCTGGCTAATGGTCGACTGAAGCCTCAGCCTATTGAAAGAATTGTCTTCACATCAAACTTTAGGTAAAGTGGAAGTGAGCCTACCGCTCCGTGGGCGAAGGGCAGACGGACCTGGCGTTGAGTGCCCTTTCCGCTCATATTCCTATAAAAGCGGCTGAGAATTTGACTTGACTTAATCATATTGGGAACTTATGATCCCGACTCTCCTCTCAGACAGCTATGATGAATGTAGTTTGAACCTGGTGGTCAGAAGTCAAAGAAAAACAGAATTCAAAGAAGATTCTATGTAAGGCTGGCTTCGTCGATAGAAACGAAAGGGTCTGAATTCGCTGGGTAAGGGTTGAATCCTACCGTTCAATGGGATTCATTTGCACCGAGATACTTCATAGCTAGGCTCAGAGATGGAACTACTTCCTTCAATACCTTTTCAGGAAATGGGCATGAGGCTTTCGAAGCTATTTCATCTTCTTTGATTGAGGCTTAGAACAGCCAATCCAACTAATAGCCATTAAATGTTGGGAAGTTGATTCTTTGAGTTGCCTGTGTGAGGCCAATGGCTACTTCTATTCTAAACAGTAAAGGAAGCTTTTCCATAATTGCGGGTGTGTAGCCCCTATTCCATATATAATCTACGATCAATCCTCCCTAATCCAAGCACTTGTTAACAGCTCTGGTCCTCTTGCTGGAAAGCAGGACCTCGCTTACCTTTAGAGGTCAACGAGAAGATATATTAGAGATATAGAAATTTTTTCATAAAGTGGAAGGTTTTCCCCGTATTTTTGATATGAATTCGAAGAAAAAGGGGCCCGTAAGCAATGAGTCTTGAGTGATGGATTATCCGCTGACCCTGAGCTACCAGATTAGGCGAGGGTGTTCTATTCTGATCTCTGCCGGCAGGATTTCTTTCTACGAATTAGCCTCTATGGCTATGTCCCTGACCTCCAGGCTTCCTGTCACGTCCGAACGTAATCAGAGAAGACCTGCTTGGCCCTCATCTTTACCGTCCAAAAGCTAAGGCACTACCTTCTAGCTCATCCGGTTCAGCTGATATCCATGGCCGATCCACTCAAATATATCATGACACATCTGACCTTGTCAGGAAGGTTAGCGAAATGGGCGCTGCTTCTATCTGAGTTCGAGATCCAATACATCCCTCAAAAGGCGGTCAAAGGCTAGGCATTAGCCGACTTTCTGGCCATGCATCCTGTACCAGACAGTTCACCATTATCCGAAAAGCTCCTTGATGAGGAGGTCAGAAAGGATCGGGAAATGTATTTCGACGGTACAACCAGAAGTCCCGACGGGTAAAAAAGAGCAACCCTAGGGATAATCAATCAGGGATCGGCATTGTGTTTGTCTCACCAGACAATGCCATCATTCCTCACTCCTTAGCCTTAACTTAACGGAAGGATGCTCACCAGACCGAATATGAAGCTTTGATAGCAGGTCTTGAACTCGCCCTCGAATACAAAGCCTAATGGTCTACGTCCGAGTTAGTGATCAAGCAACTTAACGGGGCCTATGTCGTAAAATGGCAGACACAGGTCCCATATCACGAAAGGGCCAAGCATCTCATGGCTCAATTCGAGAAGATCAAACCATCTGGTTGTTATTGAAGGAATTAAAGCTGGTATAACCTTGATCAGTCCCGAGAATACTTCCTATAATTGTTTACCACGGAAGGGTAAAAAGATTATAAACTAGCTAAAGACCAGCTCCGTATCAATGGCTCGGGCATCAACGCATCCTTTATGAGTTGACTAAGTAAAACAAGCTTTGTAGAGGCGATTCCCATCTAACTTGGTCTACTATCGATGATTTAACTGCGGCAAGTTTGAAAGCATTATTTGTGAAGCTTGAACAAGCGCCTCTCTGGGGTATCTATAGAAAGCAGATTCTCCTCGCAAGGTGGTCAAAATGGCATGATGAGAACAAATGGTAGGAATGACCAGGAATTGGTCCTAAAGTATGTGTCATAGGCTGACCGCACGAGTAGATCTAGCAGGGTATGGTCCTCGCCTCTATGCCCGTCTTAGCAGAAATATGCTTCCTTGGGAGCTAACTTGAGTAGAGCTGAAGGAAAGATAGATTGCTATTAGCTAACAGCCTCCTTACAAGTGGAGGCTGATAATCAAGCTTAGAAGAGGGAGATTCATATTAGGCTACCACCTGCTAAGCAAGTGACTTTTCTTCACCCTCTATTACTAAGCCAATGCCATCTATCTAAGCCTACTCAACTGAGTGGGATCAGTTGGTCTCTCCTCAGGAAGCCTATCGACCGCTCTTCTGAAACTCCTTTGACTGAGAATTTATTATATTTATATAAAGATTCTGTCTATGGAGGATGGAAATGAATCAAATACCTTAGAACCAGATGTGCAAGCTCGCTGATCAGCTTTCGCACTCTTCCTTCTTTCCTTCTACGAATCGCCCTTTCAACGGCTTTTAACAACCGGTTAACTACCGGGTATAGGTAGTTTACGGAAAAATGTTCTTATCGAAGAGCGGAAACTGAAAATACCGGAACTCCGTCGGCACTTCCTTCGTCATATGCTTAGTAAAAAGAACTCTTTCTATGATGCTACTTTTGTATTGTAAAGAGTCCCCTTTTTGGGGATAGGCGGGATATCTTGGTTTTTGAAACCTGGTAAAAAGGAATGCTTAGGAAAAGAAGCAACGCTCGAGCTCGAAGGCTTGAGAATTGGCCCTACTCCATTTATAATTAGAAAAGAAAATGAAGCGGAGATGACAAAGATTTGTCAAGTCCGGGAATCGTTTTTAGCTTCAGGGAATCATCCATCTAAATTCAAATCGGAAAACTAGAGCGCTCTTATTTGGCTTTGGCTAGCAGTCTACCAAAGATTCCATTTGAGGCTAATCAACTCTTTGTGGAAAGAAAAACAAGCCAGAAGGAAAGGTGCCTCCGCCAGCTTCTTATTCATTAAGAGCGACAATCCTATTGGCGACAGTTCAAGCCCAAAACGATCCTCGTCTCCGGAAGGACGGGTACCAAAAGGTTGATGAATGGGCATCTCTGACTTTATTGGGTGCTTTCACAGAGAGGGTTTCGCTTCCTTATCCTCTCTCTTTAAGCAGATGATGCATGCTCTTCTATAGCGGACTTTCCATCGATCTCTGATAGGTCGGAAGGATGAGAAGTCCGACATGTTAGTTAAGCTATACTTGTCTTTCTTCTTAAGCTCAAAGTTTATAGTCTTTCGACAAGAATCCAAGTCTAAGTTTGAGTTGGTAGTAGTCTCTGAGCCTTCTACTTCAACCTCTAGTCTTATTTAGTTGAGAGTGAGTAAGAAGTGTGTGCTGCTGTGTAAATGGTATATTCGTAGAATGTTATATATTCCTATGGATGTCGGACTCTGCTGGTATCCTCTTTGGACTTCGTCCCCAGTACCTTTCAAATATAGCCCTGAAGAGCTTCTTTTTTATTTCCTTTTTCCGGGATTTCTTTTCCATATCATTTTGGAACAAAGGAGTTCTCCCGGGCCTCTTAGAAACTCCATTAGAAAACAGGGGCTTAGCCGATGGTCTAAGAAGAAAGTGGAATCTTCTCGGATGCTTTCTCGCTGCCTTTTAGGGGAAGACTGGCAAATGATGGAATTCCGGGTAGTCGTAGATTCTCGATCATCTTTTAGCGGCTAACCAAAGCAAACACAATCAATAAGAGAAATAGTATAAAGAGATTGGGGCCGAACGGGAAACTGTGTGTTCTAAAATGGTAAAGTGAATCCTGCAGTGGAATAAACCTGATTCATTCAAATCAGATCTATTCGAGCTAAGTGGCCTGTAGCCAGCCCACAAAAAAGAATAAACGAAGATTTGTGAGCGCATCTTTATCAAAAGTCCAGCTGACCAAAGCTGGAAAATCAAACAAGAGAAAAACCGACTTCTGCAAGGTGAAGCAAGCATGGGAAATTTCTAGTGGTGGTTTACTCTTGATTCTCATCAACTGCCGTTTGCTAAGAACAAAGAAGTATTAACCTAACATATGGAATTGGATATCCCTCATGCAAAGGCTCATCTGTCGATGGATCTTAGGTTCCAATCCGGAGATACCGAATCAGTGCTAGATAAACCTGGGACCCATGGTGAGCGCTCTGTGAATATAGTGGATAGATCTCTGATTCGTCTTCGCCAAAAAGAATTTCATTGTGTAATGGCCATGTGGAGATAATCCTCTTCATAGACTACTAGCTGATGAATTTCAGCAAAAACAGGAATTGGCATCGAATAAGAGTATAGAAGAGATAGGAAAAATATAATATTACCTTTAGGACTCGCCATAAGTACAGCAATACTTTTAACTATGCTTCATTCTAATGAGATATTTCATTAATGAAATTGCATTTTTACCCTGTAAGTAGACTTGAAACACATACCCTTCCCTTAACTACTGAGCTGAGGAGCTAACGATTGCAGCTAAGGATTGTATGGGACGAGAAGGCATGGGTAAACTCAGAAAAGAGAGGACGAGTTCCTTTCCCGGCTTGATTCAGTTCAGTTACTCGCATCAAAAGTGATTCTACCTCACCTGCATGAACCCTCTCGGCAATAGAGGGATTGGTCTTTAGTCACACACATTCCCAGGAACATATTCCCTGATCAATATTCCAAGCCATCCAACAGACCGTCTCCTGCGCTCCTTCGCCCCCGCCTCCCTTCATACTTCAGCTGTAGGCTATGGAGCAGATGTTCGCACCTTTACTGGCTCGAAGCCTTACCAATCGATTTCATATCAATGAATCGCGCGATCCCAGACCCTGATTACCTTCAAAGGTCTTGAAACTCGCGCCAGAACGAAGAATTTTGGATCACTCATTCGGAAGAGAAGACGGCCTTTGATTAGGACTTTTCTGCATTTCATCTCAAAGAGGATCTAAGCTAACTAAGCTAAACAGTGCTTTTCTCTTCCTAAACCCAAAGAGTAAGAGTAAAGCATTTCAATTTCAGGGCTTAGCTTAGGCCCCTTCCTAATCTAATGCCATGCCCAACCAATGCCGAATCCAAGACCTGGTTCACGCTTGAAAGCCAGAGCTAGTCTTCTTCCCACTGACCGCCACTAATAAGATAAGACGAACCACTACCAGTAGTCCTTCTTCCAACAGATGGGGTTCAATAGCTGCTGATTCTGTAACAGCTTCTTCAACTCAACCTCCCCAGGAAGGTTGTAAGGTAGCAGGAATAGATCTACTAGGCCTTGAGTCGGGCTTGAACTCCTCTCCCCTCACTACTCTCTTTGGTTCTGCCTTGTTGAGGCCTGTAGAGGGTTCCAAACCTGCTAACCCTTCTCGCCAAGGAAAGAAGTCCAATAGCAGCTGATCTTAGCTTTGAGCACTTATTCCTTTTGTTCCCAGCTACCTCTGAGAGTGGTCATGAGCTTATTGGAATCAGTTGTGTCCGAAATGGTTTGAATAAAAAGAGTGCTGACACCTTTCATTAGCCTCTGCATCAGTTGGATATGTTGAATACATTCTGACATGGCGACCTGAAGGAGGAGTCTACATGGAGCAACCACCTGGCTTTGTGGGGAGTCTGGACTAGTTTTTCGTCTGAAGAAAGATTGATCTCCTTACTACTCCTTCGGACCCTCGGGCATGGTTTGGTAGATTCAGTGAGGTGATTTATTGATTTTGGTCTTCGTATATGTGGATGACATTGTAATCACAGGAGATGATAGTGATGGCACACAGCAGTACAAATTGTTCCTGCAGAGTCAGTTCCAAACTCAAGATTTGGGACAATTGAATGTTTTGGTATTGAGGTAGCCAGATCTAAATCAGGTATTGGACTATCTCAGAGAAAGTATGTTCTTGACCTGCAACATGAGACAGGGATGTTGGGATCCAAGCCAGTCGATACACCTATGGATCAACATACTAAACTGATAGCTGATCAGGATGAGTTGTTAGCAGATCCAGGCAGATAGAGAAGGTTGGTTGGTGTTCAGTGATTGAAAGAGATGATCGGATCCAATCGAATTAGCTAGATTCAACTTCTCCCAGGGAGAAGGGAAGGCACGAAGGGTAGAAGAATCAGTTGTTGGCTATGCTCTCTCTGGGTTCTGGGAAGTTAGTTCAGTCACACCCGATGGATAAGCAGTGATTCCTCTCTTAGCATCTTACCCGGCATTATTAAAGAATGAATAACTGGCTCAAAGCGTAGTCTCCTTCGGATCCTGCTACCATTGGAACCCCCAAAGCAAAGGAAAAGAGGAGTCTTAGGCAAGGCTAGGGCCAGTGTTGATAGGCAGCGCTCAAGGTCAGTCTAGGATTGAGGAACAATCCCACCCATTCTCTGAGTTCCCGCCTCAAGGGAAGCGATTCGGAGATTGATTGAGTGCCCTATTAGAGAAGGCCGATGGGTAGACCCAATATCTATCAGTACTCGCGATCTGGGGAGTACCCAGGAACTCATAAGGCCTCTACATTGAGGGAAAACCTGCTCTACGTGAAAAGGAGAAGTGCACTTTTGCATAACCTCTGTTTTCCTTGGGCATTGGAAGAATCACAAATGTAGGAAGGAACTGGTTGATATAAAAGGATCTCTGACCATATGGTCTTAAGTTGAGTATAGTACTAAGCAATAGTAATATCCCACTAACTAAGATTTTGAACTTATTATTCAAGCTGAAATATCTTAGCTTCATTTCCTCGGGGGCAAGATGTCTTAATTCCACACTTCCCTTACTTGAAGTGAATCTCTTCAGGGCAAGTCAGTCAGGTTAGACTAACCGAGGCTTTGGCTTTTAAAGAGAGAGGATTCGGTGTCAAAGATTAGCATCCCATTCTCAACAGCAAGATAAGTGAGAGCATTTCTTGCATCTATTAAGTCAAAGCTAAGATCAAATTCGGGTTGATACGAGACCTTCGCCCTCTTCAAGTCTTCTTTTTGGGAGATTAGGTGCCTAGCCTCAGATGGAGCAAAGCAGATTTCCCCGATTAGGACTATACTATAAGACATGGGAGAGAGGAGTCGGCAGCATTGCTATTGAATGGAATAGAAGAACCACATTGCCGAATGCAGTTAGCTAGAAAAGCAGCTCATGACCCGAGGGAAGGCGCCAAAGTCTTTTTCGAGACGTGCGCAGGATGATGACCTAATTTCTTCTTCTTTAGAAAGGGCCTACTATCTTCCATAATTCGCCGTTCCTCCGCCTTATTCTTTTGAAGGTATGGTCTGAAAGATCGATACCATAAATAAAGTCCCTACTCGCGAGGCCAATCCTACAGACGATCGGTCAAACTCAAGCTCACTTGAAAGTGCAAAATGGGTCATCAGGAGAAGACTCTCCCTTCCAAGACCCTTCTTCGGCGCCATTGTTTCTGCCTTCTACCTGCGTGCGCCTGCCTTCTTTAAATGCTGGAGTGCTGGCCTCCTCATTCGAGGAGATCTGTCGGGCTTGGATCTGCTTTCTTTTCCTTTCTCATTTATTAAATATAAGAAGACTAGGGGTCTCCTTTATTGGACTCTTAGGGGTCTAAAAGCTTCTTTCTTCGTCTCCTTTCACGCATAGGTCCTTCAGATGGCACAAATGGACTCCTTCTATCGCAAACACTTCCACAAAGGTCATCTGAGGCTAGGTTGTTGTGCTATTCATCTATAGAATAAAGGCCCATCTGACGAAATCCTAGGTGCCTCACTACTTCGGTACCACGAGCTTGGCTACATAGAGGACAAAGACCGAGTGAAATTCCTATTATTTAATAAATAAAAGAAGGGGCTCGCGACTTTCAAGACGGGGAATCTATCGTGATGGGTCATCCAATAGCGCCACAGCCCGCCTCTTAAATGATTTCCCATGTCGGCCGTCGATCCATCCCTAAAGCTCCGTTCTTCTAGTCCTAAGGAGGGGAGCTAGCCGTGCCTAAACAAAGTGTATTCGCGTGATCCTGTCTTCTTTCGCGTCCTCCTCCGCCATGGATCTGTCCTCTTCTGATCTGATCAGATAGGTCTGGGCTAGGAAAAGCCCTCTCAGCCGGAAAGGAAAAAAGATTGTCCCGGGTCTGATCAGGATAAGAAGCCCCTCTTTGCTTACCCAGTCTTCTAACTGAATGGAGCCAATCGGTCATGCGCAGGTCTCCTCTCTTTCGCTTAGGTCCCTCTGAAATCCACAAGCAAAGACAGATAAGAAGAAATTAGTTGTTTGCTTTCTTCTAGGCTTGTACCTATGAGTGAGGAAGTCTTGGGTCTATTAGTTGAGTAAGTCCTCTTAGCTTCTCTTCTTGAGTGATCTTCCTGCCTAACTGTAAGCGGAGGCCCTTCCCTCTGCTCTTAGCCCTCAAGGCAGGTTGCTTTCCTCTGGACGTTCATACCTAGCTAATAGAATGTATTTCCTTCTTGTGAGGACTGCCCTTTCCCTTCCTTAAGTCACTGTTAGTTGCATAAGGACTGTAAGCTTCTTCTTTGTGATTGCCTTTAGTAAGTACTAGAGTGATTCCTTCTCGATAGGTAAAGGACTTAGTTAGTAAGGTGCGATGTCTTCCTTTCGATAAACCTTGCGGGGTATTAGACGGCTTCTTTATTGCTCTTGTTCCTTGTAGCTAGATGTTACCTACGGTAGGTTCTGGAGCAAGCTACCTGAGGGATCAAACCTGTAGTTTTAGATCAATCTAGAATGAATTAGAACGAATTAGATGGAGATGTCTGCTATCGAAGAGCTGAGGATAGATAGAGAGTCCTAGTGTTAGTACTTCCCATTGATTTGATTCCGGTTGCTCTTTTAGAGCTAGAATCTCTTTCCTAGCGAGTTTGCTTGTTGGATTGCTATCTGAGTAGCTAGTAGTCCGTTACGGCACTCTCAGAGGCTGCAAACGCTAGTTAGTTCAGTCTGAGCAGTCTCCTAGTAGCTTCCTCTGTCCCTATCATCCGCTAGCTTCTATCATCTGATGCCTCTTCTCCTCGAGGTAAGAAGCCATCTTTGAAGTCTTAGCTCTTCTCTCCGGCAAGATGGGGAATTACTTCCTAAAGCCTAAAGTGAGTCCTGTGCCCCGTGCTTCCCTCCCTCCTGGGCCTATCTCTAGTACCTATATCTAGTATCCGACGCAGCGTACGCTATTTAGTTGTAATTCCTCCGTCTGTCTTGATATTTATTCCGGTACCCCTCCTTCTGTTGCCGAAGAACAAGAAATTAGTTTCACTAAATGGGTTGTATTTGTATTAGTACAAGAAATGCTCTCTCGCCGAGTATAATCAGCTTCCCTCCTGTGGTTGAGTTGAGGTTCGGGCCGTGGACTTCAATCCTGTTAGGAGTTCGACTTTCTGTTCGTTCAGTCGCATAAAAGGACTTCTCTTCGGGTCAGGAGATTCTTATTAGTTGAAAATAGCCCTAGCTAGATTCACTCCCGGTGAAATAGCAGCTATGCCCCTTGGTCCCGAGCGTTTGAACTAATCCTCATCTCGTTCAGTCTTGATGGCAGCTAGTTTCTTTATTTATTACGTCGTTCAAAGAGTCATTCTATTCTGGCATCTGCTTTCAATGCTTGCTAGTAAACAGCTGTTCTTTCCTCTCGCCCTTACAACTAACGTATTTGCTTTTAAGTAATACGATACGTTGTGAAGAGTCGATTCAACAAGAGGAAGACTTGTCTTCTCCCTCTGGTAACTTCGCTACTTTGAGAACAGCGATAGCAGAGTCCGAATCAGACTTTAAGATAGATGTAACTAACTTGCTTTCCTTCCTTCTTGTGCTTGTGAGTTTGCTAAGCGATTCCTAGTGGAAGGCTGTACTAAGTCAGTCCCATCTCACTTCGCGTCTTAAGGTTTTCCTATGGTGGAGAAAACCTCATGTGGGTGAGTCTTGATTCGCTTAGACCCTCTTCTCTTGACAGCAGCCATTGGTGCTCTTTCCGGGTATCTAATGACTTGAGCAATGACTGGTCCGTGTGTTGCGACGGGGTGTCGCGGAAGCCACCCGGTGGGGTGGGAGAGCTCTGGTAACTTTGAATCTTGCCACTCTTTCTCTACCGGCCTCAAAAATAGGAAGCTAAGTCAAATTAGTGACCATGCATCAGTTATTCCAGTCGCTGTGAAAGGTCTCTCCGATCAAGTGGCAGAGAGTTTTAGAAGACTCTCGGTTCTTAGTAGGACTTTGTTAAGAAATCATACTTCTAACCACTGATGCTTTGACCAAGGAGACTTGTATTGCAGTGCAGCCTACTTCTTTGCTAAAGAGGTTAGGGCTCTTGGGAAAAGATCAGGTTGGCTTTTTGTCGCCTTTTCTCTTAAACAGTATGCATCGTCTTTAATGACTGCATATGGAGGAGAGTTGAAAGCTCCGGAGCTTTTGCCTCTTCCAGTCTTTCTCACTAGATCCGGCTCGAATCATTCCAGCCTTTCATAGAAAAAGGATTGATCGAAAGGATGAGAAAGGTGATCTGCTAGTTCATCTTTCTCTTTCGTTCTTTTCTTTGGCTAAGTTATTGAACTAGCCAAAAAGGTTTCTAAAGATACGTTTGCTAGTATGATTAAGCCTTTGCATGATCCTGAAGCTGTGTTATCGCAGGTTGGGTCCATTCATAATGAATTGGAAGACCCTTCTCCTTCTTAGATATATGCCTTGGATCACCACCCTCCCGCTCCACCAAGGGATGACGTGGTCACCAACTTGGAAAGCGCTGCCAACAACTAAACTGACTGTTGAGAAGCTGACCTCTCGTATTGGGGCCGCAAAGGCTTGAGAGACCTCTTTTGTGTCGCTACCATATGAGTTAGCGTCCTTTCAAATTCTGCTTTTCTATGTTCATGCGCAGGCAGAAGAGTGGTCGCAAGGCTGTCTCTGGCAAGAACGAGTTCGATATCCCTTTGATGAGAATAAGACAGACTGGTGATGATCTGGATTGGTTTGAGCGGAGGATAGGTCCTAGGCTGCCTGATTCTTAACAGGTTAAGGCGCCATCTATCACAGGCCAACTGGGTTGTAGTATTGAGGGAGGGGAATAGGAAATTCTGTGAATCAAGGCCTGCTGCGTCCCGTCCATGATTGTCTTATGGATGTCTTGAAAGGGATACCACAAGATGTTTCATCAGACGAGTCCTCTTGATTGACTAATTGGTAATCCTGTATGTTATAGCTTCGACCTGAAGTCGGCTACCGACAGGTGTTAGTCTATCTCTTTGAAGTTATGCAGGTCTTGATCGATAGGTCGTTCGCGTCTAGTGTGGTTCATTCTACACTGTCGACTAATCTCTTTTTTCTGCCTTGGGTCAAGCGACCAAGGTCGTCACTATGTTTTTAGCTGGGCAAGCTCTCGGATATCATTCCTCTTGGCCCGCACTTACTCATCCTATTTGAGGTGCTGAAGAAGTGCCCCTGGTTCGCACTTGGTTGACTCTTTACACGAGAGGGTCGAGGTTATCGTTAGATAGGTTGAGGAAGGAGTTGGTAGCAGACAAGTCATTCAGCAATGAAACTTCCATGGCGTAGATTGACCTTTCACGAATCTGTCTTGAAGAGTGAGATCCGAATGGATAAGGTGCCTATCTCTACACGTCCACAATGAGATCAGAAAAGCAAAGAAGGTCTCTCGAGCCTTGGTATGGTCCACTCGATGAGTATCCCTGGAATTTCTCTTCAAAATTGTAAACAGAAGGTCTTACTCCCTACCGTTGAATGCGTGTGGTCAACTGTGTAATCGAGGATCTGAAAGAGTTGACTGACTTTCATGGTTAAGGTTCGAAAGAAGAAGAACCAACAAGATAGGTTTTTATTCCTCTCTAACTAACAGGAGAAGCAGAACATGTAGCTTTTCATCCTTGTTTGATCATCCTATCAGTCCAGTCATGGTAACGGATTGAGTATCTCTCTTTCGGTAGCTGTTTGTGATCGAACAAAACAAGAGAAAGCGTAGTAAAGTAGAGCTAGACTGCATGATTGGCTTGTAGGAGAAAGATAAGAAAAGAAAGATTTTAGCCAAGACGGGCTTGATTTCTGTCTCTGCTATTGGATGTCATAGTGTGGCACGCACTTTATCAACTCTAATGTTACCGGGTCTGCTTTTGACGGGAAGATTTTCTTGAGAACATACTCCCCGTGGCAGTTGGTATCAGAGCAGGTTAAACCTGTGATTCATTATCTTCTTCACGATGGCTGGAGGTACTGTCAGCGAACAGTTGCTTCGCTCCTTTCCTCGAGTCGACCAAGTTGTTGCCAACGTTACAACTCGCGAAAGTAGTCTACGACTATCCTTGGTGAGCGGATAGAAACCCGTCGAAAGAGCTTTAG